ATAAGAGCAACTAATAACTATAGCATTAATAAATAACCTAAGCAACTCATTGCTTCGCATTATCTGGATCCAAAAAATAAGTCAAGATATGATAGGCTGATCATATCATTGTAGCAACTGAATAAAAAAAAAAAAAGAATAAAGAAATATGATTATTAAGTTATGAAAGGTAATCGAAAAGTATGCGGATAAATGGAAGGATGAAAGAAAGAGAGAAAAAATTGAATATTAATGATATATGATTCCAATTTGGAAAGTCTATGAGGTCACTGTAAGAAAAGCAATGTAATAAAGCATGAATACAGATTCAGTCATAATAATTAGATAAATCTGTTCCGAAAACAAAAAATTAAGAGCCTTGAGCCAATAAAAACTGAGAAAATTGACTCAAAAACAAATTAAAAAATGAAATTCAAAATTTCATGTAAGAGCTCCATTGTAGAATTCGGGCCTAATGATTAATCAAGAAGCGATGGGAACGACGGAACCCATGAATATAGAAGATTCTAGTGAAAAACAAATCTTAGTAATTCATTGGACAGGATGGCGGAATAAACCAGAAACTTTATTATCTATTCTGATTTTTATTCTGAAACCTGATGGGATAAACATCAAACTTAAATAGATATTGAAAGAGTAAATATTCGCCAGCGAAAAATTTGTTTTTTTTTTTAATAAAAAAAAGTAATAAAATACGAAAAAAAAAAAAATGAAAAAGATAAAAGAAAATAAGGATTTGTTAGAATATTCTAACTCTAACAAAAACTACATTCGAGATGATGATATTACGTTATTTTTAAATAAATATAAATAGAATTCATCTTGGATTCAATTTCGAAAAAGACATACACAAATTTAGAAGAGAGCAGATGAAATTTCAAAAGATACCATGATTAATAGAATTAATCATTAACTACATCTATATCGTAATACAAGCTTTTTTAGTGCTTTTATTCGCGAGGAGCTGGATGAGAAGAAACTCTCACGTTCAGTTCTGTAGTAGAGATGGAATTTCTAATTTAGAAAAAACCCATCAACTATAACCCAAAAAGAACCAGATTTCGTAAACAACATCGAGGAAGACTAAAAGGAATATCTTCTCGTGGGAATCGTATTTGTTTTGGCAGATATGCTCTTCAAACACTTGAACCCGCTTGGATCACATCTAGACAAATAGAAGCGGGGCGGCGAGCAATGACACGAAATGTACGACGTGGTGGAAAAATTTGGGTACGTATATTTCCAGACAAACCAGTTACAGTAAGACCCGCGGAAACGCGTATGGGTTCTGGGAAAGGATCCCCAGAGTATTGGGTAGCTGTGGTTAAACCAGGTAAAATCCTTTATGAAATGGGTGGTGTACCCGAAAATATAGCCAGAAAAGCTATTTCAATAGCGGCATCAAAAATGCCTATAAAAACCCAATTCATTTTTTCTGAATAGGAATATAGAATGAAAAAGCTAAATAACATTTCTTAAAGGATAAAAAGATTATAAGTTTTCTTTTTTTGACAAACAATATTTTTTTACTTCGTCCTTTACATTAAAAGAAGAGATACAAAAAAATGATATGATTCAACCACAAACCTATTTGAATGTAGCAGACAACAGCGGGGCTCGAGAATTGATGTGTATTCGAATAATAGGAGCTAGTAATCGCCGATATGCTCATATTGGTGACGTTATTGTTGCTGTAATCAAGGAAGCAATACCAAATACTCCTCTAGAAAGATCAGAAGTGATCAGAGCTGTAATTGTACGTACTTGTAAAGAACTGAAACGTAGCAATGGGACGATAATACGATATGATGACAATGCTGCAGTTGTCATTGATCAAGAAGGAAATCCAAAAGGAACTCGAGTTTTTGGGGCGATCCCACGGGAATTGAGACAATTAAACTTTACTAAAATAGTTTCATTAGCTCCTGAGGTATTATAAGACCTAAATATCGATAGTTAGTATCGAATAGGATTAAAAAATGGTATTGAAATAAAATTAATTAATAGATTGTGTATCACGCATATACCCTTAATAATAAAATATTAATAATTTAATTCATATATTAATATCTAATTCGTCTATATCTATATATAAATAAAAGAAAAAGAACATGTTGATTATATCAAAATTATAGAACAATAAGGAATTTTAACTTATCATGGGGAAAGACACTATTGCTGATATAATAACCTCTATACGAAATGCTGACATGAATAGAAAAGGAACGGTTCGGATAGGATCGACTAACATCACCGAAAGCATTGTTAAAATACTTTTACGAGAGGGTTTTATCGAAAACGTAAGGAAACATCGCGAAAACAACCAATATTTTTTGATTTTAACCCTAAGACATAGACGAAATAAGAAAGAATCCTATAAAACTATTTTAAATTTAAAGAGAATAAGTCGACCGGGTCTACGAATCTATTCGAACTCTCAACGAATTCCACGAATTTTAGGCGGAATAGGAATTGTAATCCTTTCCACTTCTCAAGGTATAATGACAGACCGAGAAGCTCGACGAAAAAGAATCGGCGGAGAAATTTTGTGTTATATATGGTAATCCTTCTAATATCAAAATTGGATATCCGGAACTTACTATTTGTGAAAAAAAAGGGGGTTGCGTAATACCACCCCTGCTAAAAAAGTTTAGAAGGTTTTACCTCGAATGAAATTAAAGAAAAAAATGAATTAATGAAAGTTTTCTTTCTGAATCACTTCCGACCGGCATGGTTCGATTTTGTTTAGATACTAAATATTTTTTTGATTTTAGGTCATGCTTCTGAAAGGATTCGACATATTTTTTTATAGGTATACCTATAGGAGACCAAGGTAAAAATTTTAGTAAGTTCTTAGGTATAAGTTAATCGGGGGACAGCCATTTTCTAGACTCCATAACAAGGATTCAAATGAGTAAGTGGTTTTTTCAATTTAAACATTCCTTTCACGAAGATACAATTCAAGATTCAAAAATATCAAGAAACCTTTTTTTCGTCCAATAATAAGTATATTCAGAGAATTAAGGAATAACAACTATGAAAATAAGGGCTTCCGTTCGTAAAATTTGTGAAAAGTGTCGACTAATCCGTAGGAGAGGGCGAATTATAGTAATTTGTTCCAACCCGAGGCATAAACAAAGACAAGGATAATCTTACTAAAGGAAATAAAGGAAAGGAAAAGGCACTTCCAAGGAGCTGGCAAAAAAAAAAAAAGGTCCGTTTTGACATGAAATGGATATATCCATATATTTCTTGTGAAATAAAAAAATATGGCAAAACCTATATTAAGAATTGGTTCACGTAAAAATACACGTAGTGGTTCACGTAAAAATGTACGTAGAATACCAAAGGGAGTTATTCATGTTCAAGCAAGTTTCAACAATACCATTGTGACCGTTACAGATGTACGGGGTCGGGTGATTTCTTGGTCCTCCGCGGGTACTTGTGGATTCAGGGGTACAAGAAGAGGAACACCTTTTGCTGCTCAAACCGCAGCAGGAAATGCTATTCGAGCAGTAGTGGATCAAGGTATGCAACGAGCTGAAGTAAGGATAAAAGGCCCTGGACTGGGAAGAGATGCAGCATTGCGAGCTATTCGTAGAAGCGGTATACTTTTAAGTTTCGTACGAGATGTAACCCCTATGCCACATAATGGTTGTAGACCCCCTAAAAAAAGACGTGTATAGAACTAAATAAAGGCTGAAAGGGTTTCAAGAGAAATAAACGATTCAATGATCTGATCAAATAAAATTACTATGGTTCGAGAGAAAGTCAAAGTATCTACTCGGACACTACAGTGGAAGTGTGTTGAATCAAGAAGAGACAGTAAGCGTCTTTATTATGGACGCTTTATTCTGTCTCCACTTATGAAAGGTCAAGCCGACACAATAGGCATTGCGATGCGAAGAGCTTTACTTGGCGAAATAGAAGGAACATGTATTACACGTGCAAAATCTGAGAACATACCACATGACTATTCTAACATAGTAGGTATTCAAGAATCAGTACATGAAATTTTAATGAATTTGAACGAGATTGTATTAAGAAGTAATCTATATGGAACGCGCAACGCGCTTATTTGTGTCCAAGGTCCCGGATATATAACTGCTCGAGACATAATTTTACCGCCCTCTGTGGAAATCATTGATAATACACAGCATATAGCTACCTTAACGGAACCAATAGATTTGTGTATTGGATTAAAAATCGAGAGGAATCGCGGATATAGTCTAAAAATGTCAAATAACTTTGAAGACCGAAGTTATCCTATAGATGCTGTATTCATGCCTGTTCAAAACGCGAATCATAGTATTCATTCTTATGGGAATGGGAATGAAAAACAAGAGATTCTTTTTCTAGAAATATGGACAAATGGAAGTTTAACTCCTAAAGAAGCACTTCATGAAGCCTCCCGAAATTTGATTAATTTATTTATTCCTTTTCTACATGTAGAAGAAGAAACGTTCTATTTAGAGAACAATCAACATCAAGTTACTTTACCCCTTTTTCCTTTTCATAATAGATTAGTTAACCTAAGAAAAAAAAAAAAAGAACTAGCATTTCAATATATTTTTATTGACCAATTAGAATTGCCTCCCAGAATCTATAATTGTCTCAAAAAGTACAATATACATACATTATTGGACCTTTTGAATAACAGTCAAGAAGACCTTATCAAAATTGAACATTTTCACATAGAAGATGTAAAAAAGATATTAGACATTCTAGAAAAAAAATAGAAAAAGCATTTCAAAAAAAAATTTACTAAAAAGTCAATTTGAAGTTGAAATGGATTTTAAACCTTCAACGTAATTTCGATTTTCCAGTCAAACCCATTTTAATTAATTAAATTAATTAGATATGTATCTAGGGAGAATTCATTTTGAAATGACTACTCCCTAGATACCTACGTCTTTGATTTTACAATCGAATAAATTTAATTAAAAAAGGCCTAAAGTTAGAGATTTATCAATTGGTAATGTTGCTCCAATACCTAACCA